TAACTAGGTAGTTAAAATTTCTATATCCACATTATATATATTAAGTATATGCAGTAGACCTATAGTGGCCAGTGGCTGTTTTCAAAATAATCAACTGGATTTACCTAGCAAGTCTAGGGTAAAATGAGGTGTTTCACGACTGGCCCTAATTTCTTTTATTGAGATGATCTCTATCAAAAAAAAATTCACTTGATTTATACATAACAGACATGTACACTTGCCAATTCGACATAAAAAAATTTCAAGAGATTTATGTGATAAAGAGATTATACTTGTCCCCTAAGACTAAAGTCTTAGATCAAATTTTGATAACTTCTTGATCCCGCTTACTAGATATATTTTAGTAGATTTATATAGAGAATGTCGATTCTAATGAACCATTCATGAATGACGAATCCAAAACAAAAATTCTATACAATTCTGAAAAACCCAAAGATACCTCAGATCTAATCATTCCGTTATATTGACAATTTTAAAAAACGGATCATACTATGATGATAGTATGAGGGCGGTTGGGAAAGTCGGCCCCCATCGTCTAGCGGTTTAGGACATCTCTCTTTCAAGGAGGCAGCGGGGATTCGAATTCCCCTGGGGGTAGGGTACTACGAAAGGAAGTTGATCATGGATTACCAATAAGCCTCAAATTGATTCTTCCTGGGTCGATGCCCGAGTGGTTAATGGGGACGGACTGTAAATTCGTTGGCAATATGTCTACGCTGGTTCAAATCCAGCTCGGCCCAATAATTTGCCAATCTACCATGAGATCCCTTATCCTTTAGAAATACCCCACACGAATAAAAAAAATAATCAAATTTTCTGCTAGATCCCTTACTTCCCTGGGATTGTAGTTCAATTGGTCAGAGCACCGCCCTGTCAAGGCGGAAGCTGCGGGTTCGAGCCCCGCCAGTCCCGCCGGATCCAATATCCAATAAATGCATCAATTCATTTTTCCCTTTAATATGAACTAGTAAAGGGTGTCGGGGGTCTACTTTCATTCCAATTTCTTTCCTTTTTTTTCTTAATTTTTAGAGCAAATCCCCACCCCCAAAATAGTTCATTTAATGAATATTAGATCTTTTGTACAGCCTCATCTTTATCTTCCCAAAATTCTTTATCTTCCAAAAAATAACAGTAAAAAGGGGAGTTTAGAACTTAACTCTTTTTTTCCATTTCGCTTTTATTGTTTGTTTATGTTTAGGTTTGTAACTATGTGACTAATCGAAGTGGAAAGGCAATCTGGCGATCCTTCATCAGATGATTGTACAAGGAAGGCACAAGGTAGGGGAAAAAATAAGGAAACGGATGATAACTAAAAGAATTTTGGCTTGATTGAGTCAGGAATCCTAATTTGGGTTGGTATGGATAAAAGAATTTCCTATGTTATACTATTCAAGTCTCGACGACGAATTGATTTGATAGATCAGATATTGTTATTCATGATATTGATCCGATTCAATAGCATCGAGAGGTAATTCAGTCATTGAATTTACAGACGAAAAATTTTTCATCTCTAGGGGATTAAATCCCGAGTTATTGCGAAGTAAAAAAACCGATGAGATTATGGAAGTAAATATTCTTGCATTTATTGCTACTGCATTATTCATTCTAGTTCCTACCGCCTTTCTACTTATCATTTACGTCAAAACAGTCAGTCAAAATGATTAATTCAATTGAATTTTGAAATTCATTTGAATGAAACTTTCCTTCTGAGTTCTTATCAAGAATTTTCGAAGTCAAATGAAAGGGATTCCAATTTTTCGTTTTAACTTAAATGAAATGAGCGGACTAGAATCGGCAGTATTCTAAGTATACTAAGAGATAGTATGTATGGTAAGAAATAGATGAATCTTTCTTACCATAGATACTATCTATCTCTTAATCTATAAAGGTGTAATTTAGAATAACTTCAGTTTCTGTAGATCAACCTACAATATTAATATTCTTTTCATATCTATATGAATTCCATATATTGTATGGAATTGACATAACACCCAATTTGCTATATCTATTTGTTCCGATCAATCTGAAATAATCTTATCTTAGGATTCTAATTCTTTTACTTTTACTTTTACTAATAAGTAAGAGCAAACCTAACCAATTTTTAACGCCCGAAACATGATATGAAATAAGTCGATAAAGCATAAATCGCCTTTCTAAAATTAGAAACCAAGCGGAAAATGCCCAATATGTGACTCGCCCAAGGCAAGATCTTATTGTTGCATAGTCTTTCGTTAGACAACCACTATCTCATTTCTCATAGAAAGTGCGTATACACTTAACAAAACGACTTCTTCATTGAACAGTAAAGAGAGAAAGAAATAAAAAAAATGGGCCGGTCTTCCTCAGTATCTATCTATAAAGTATAGTAAGAGCCCATTCGATTGATTGCAATAGCAAATTTCGGAATAATTTTTGGTTGTAAAAAATTTCTAACCCTCTTAATCCCTTTCTTGTCGAAATAGAAACACAGGAGTCGCTGCAATATCTCTTTGATTGAAAGAGTATGATATGAATCATATCATAGATTACTCCATTGGACTCCAACGGTATTCGAAATCGAGAGATTTTTATTTGAAATAATTCAAAGCGTGTCGCAGAACGATCTATAAAACAATTAATACGGTTTGATTCCTCAACTCAATTAAAAATTAAATTAGTAGTACTTCTAGAGCCCACTTCTTCCCCACACTACGAGTGAAAGGGAAAATGTAAACACTACCATTAAAGCAGCCCAAGCGAGACTTACTATATCCATGTGAATTATGTCCCCTATCTCTATAAATACGAAGGAATTATTCTATTATTCTTCACTAATAATAGTGGAATCAATGGCGGAGAGTCAAAAAAGGATTCTGACCGAACACCGTTGATAAACCAATCCAATAAATCCATTATGATTTCGAATCGGGAAAGATTAAACACAAGAAAAAAATACGTAGTAACACCCCAAAGGAATGGGAACATGGAACAATTAACAATAAGAATAATAAGGCCTATTCTTTTTTGATTTTGTTGACCTTGATAAGTAAAAATAGAAAAGGAGAAATCACTAAAAAAGAGAAATCACTATCTATTACAGACCTCTATTTCTACATTTGATACCCCTTTTCCCAATTATCGCTGTGAAACAGGGGGTTTTCCTAGGGGTTGCCAAAAATTAATTCTGTCTTTTTCCTTTTCCTCTTTTTTCTAGAAAGGTCAATTATCTATTTAATCTTAATCTAATATTGATTAGATACCTGAACACTCAGAGATTCTCGCGAGTCCGTCGTATATAAAGCAACTTCCGCCCCTTTCCAAAACTATTAATTGAATAATTGAATCAGATTTCCTATCAGGCTCTCCAATCTGATTCAATTATAGGAAATCTGATTCAATTAATAGGCATTAGACACTCCCTTAGTAATAGAAGGGAGTCGTGAAGTCTTGATAGCCCCTCTACCGAATATTTCCTTGAATCCTAGATGCGAAAGAGGATTCACAAGCTTTTTTTTAGAAAAGCTTCAGATCACATGCTTAGAATTCTCAACAGTTTGTTTCCTCTGCTTCTACTAGGGAAGAATTCTGCGAGTTATATCAGCAGAACAGAAGAGAAGAAGAGAGTTCGAGTTTTTTGTTGATCAGGCGACACCCGGATTTGAACTGGGGAAAAAGGATTTGCAGTCCCCCGCCTTACCACTCGGCCATGCCGCCAAAATGATCCAAAATGGAGGAAAATTTTCTCGGATTATTGAATTTTTATTGTACTTGCATTTTGACTCCCATTTTCCTTAAAACTTTTCCTAACAGAAACACTCCTTTTGGATTTGATCCATCCCCCGATTGATTGGATAGTATCTGAAACTCCACAATCCTAAAAACATTCTCTCGCTTTTCTATTGAAAAAGAAAATGTGAATTTTCAGTCGACAAATTTGAACCATTAACTATTTTCTTACTTGTTTCTTACTTGGAATTCATGAACGATTCTGGGATTTGAATCTCAAATTGTGTTTTCCTAATGACATAAGAAAATACAAATTTAGACAGAACTAAGCAGTATTTATTTTTTTCAATCAAAAAATCCTTCTCAATTTCAATTATAACAAAAGATATGAGTATATGTAAACCCCAGAACATAAATTGTTACACAGATATCTATTTTTTAGATATGTTGTCGCTAGGGAATTATCATCAAATTTTCTTCCTTCACTTTTGGATTGAATAGAACTTTTGATAAAGCACGACCTCGGCTGTCCCGAATAGAACCGGCAATAAAAGATAAGTTGGATATTCTAACTATCTGCATACTTGTTTAATAAATGCACCCCTTGTTATACACCTCAAATCATATTGTACTAAAAAAAAATCAGTTTAAAGTACAAATATCTCTCTTCTCTGCGAATCTTTTTTTTTTTGAACAACGAAATCCCTAACATAAAGGCGGTTAAGTGCTAAAAAATGGATTCTATATTGTTTCTCATTTTTGTATCTTTGTCTTTATCTCCCCAATATCAAATCCTTTTATTTTTTCTCAAATTCAAATATGTAATCAAATAAATATGTAATCAAATATGTAATATTATATCAAATATGTAATATCATAATAATGGTATAATTAAAATCATTTGATTTTTGTTTTGCTATTCGATAGCAAATCCTATGACTTTAATAAGTCTAAGTGACAGACTTCTGTTTCTAGGACTGTTTTCTAAATTCCTTTCCATTTAGATCTATTGCAACTTCCAATTTAAGTAGAAAATTCTCTTTATTCCTCCGTTCATACGTAGTTGATACATTTTATTCCAAATATGGAGTTGGGTAAAATTTCATGTAATTCAGTAAACAGAATAGAAATTCCATCAGTGCTAGATCGTCGATTTAATTCAATGAAGAATGTACTTACTAAGTGGGATTTTTTGAGAAATGGGAAATTCAAAATGCTCGAGGATGTAAATGAGGCAATGTCTACAATACCTGGATTTAATCAGATCCAATTTGAAGGATTTTGTAGGTTCATTG